TTGGGACCAAGGTGTTGAGATTTTTTGGATTCTTCAAGTTAAAGTAGATGCATCGTTATTTTGGTTTAGGGGTGGTTTGTTGAAGTTCTAACTGGAGTGGAAGGATTCTTCTGTGAAAGGGTGGGTTGGGCTACTACGCTGGTATCAGCGTAAATTATTAGCACTCTGCATAGAGTGAATGATTTTCTATTGTTTGCTGGGGTCAGGCAAAGTTATAAGTGATTACAAAGTTCTAGTTAAGTAGCAGTGCGGGAAGTTCTTGTTTTTGGGGTTTGGCAAGAGCGGATATACCAAGAATCTGTGAAGGCTAGGATGGGGGGTAGGGGGGTTTGTCTTGAATGTTTGGTATGTAGGAATGCGTATACGTGTATACGTGTATACGTGTATACGTGTATACGTGTATACGTGTATACGTGTATACGTGTATACGTGTATACGTGTATACGTGTATACGTGTATACGTGTTATACATACTGACGTACAAGCGTGGGTGTGGGTTCACATGCATATACACGTATGCTACGTGCGCGTACATGTGTTGAAATTGTTTATGTCCTTCAAGCATGAATTAAATAGCCACTTATGGTAATGATGCGAGCGGTGGAATACACTTATGTCTTTCGAGCATGAACCTTATGTCCTTCGAACATGGATTTCACAGTCAGTTATGATAATTATGAGGGTGAAGGAGGTACACGTTAAGTCCAGCTACAATCAATGGTCTGGGCGCAGGCCGGCCGGTTTTCGGCGTAGGCCATGGTGAGTCCCTGCATCCCCGAAAATTAAAAAATACCAAGGGCCTGACAGTTCAGTTATGACTAATCACGGGTTGTTCAGTAACTAATCCATCGAGATGTCTTATTTAAGGGGAACGAGTGGGCGGGTATAGTTGATATGGCCCTGAAGTAAGAACCAGATGCCAGGTATAGTTTCAGTCTAGTCACCCCCAAGTGTGATGGGCCCGGAGCGAGAAGAGGGGCATTATGCGGGCGGGTTGCTGGTTTCACGGAGGATGGTAGAAGCCCTAGGAATTATGGAAGGGGATATCCGTGTTGACGAGGATTACGAAACTTAATGCGCAGGTGTCCGATCAATAGATTAATGTTTTATGTCAAGTAAATAGGGTGTATGTACTCATGTAATTCCAAGGATTTCAAGTACTCGAGAATATCCATGGGGAAAAGAGATTAATGTGGATTATACATATAGATGTCCTATGTACTGTATATAATAGTATGTACTTGCTTATATGCATGTGGACAAGGGCTTTATGCACGATATACATAGATGTGCTGTGTGGGTTTCCCGCGAGGAAGACTGTAATATGTTGTATGGGGGAAGGCATGCAATGTACGAAATACATAAGTTGGGTGTTTTTTGTTTATGGTAGGTTGAAATAACAATCTGACAAGGAATAGTTTATGTAGAATTTCAGCTTTGGGTGTTGAAGGTGGAGTATGATGCTTCTTCCTTGAGGTTGCCCTGGGGAGGGGGGAGGGGCTCCATTTTCGGCTTACAAGGCCGGTGTAATAAGTATACTACAAGGGCTCTTCATTTGAGTATTTTGTTTTCGATGAGGCGTGCTATTGGTATAATAAAGGTTATAAGGGAGAAATACAGGATGGATGCTATTTGTCCGATAATAATAAAGGGGTTTTCGACGGGTTGACCTCCGATTCATGTAAGGGTAAATAGGTCTGCTACCAGGATTCAGAATAGGAGTTGGCTCAAGGGACGGAATGTTATGGTTTGTTGTTTGGTGGAGTATAGGAAGGGGATGATTACTAGGATTAAAATGGATAGGAGTAGGGCTATTACCCCTCCGAGTTTGTTAGGGATAGATCGCAGGATGGCGTAGGCAAAGAGGAAATATCATTCCGGCTTGATGTGGGGTGGGGTGTTGAGGGGGTTTGCTGGGGTGTAATTGTCAGGGTCTCCTAGTAGGTCCGGGTGAAAGAGTGTTAGTGTTGTGAGAGATAGAAGGAGGAGTAGGAAGCCTAGTAGGTCTTTGGTGGTGTAGTAGGGGTGAAACGGGATTTTGTCAGGGTTTGAGGATGTGCCGAGTGGGTTGGTGGATCCTGTTTCGTGAAGAAAGAGAAGGTGGATTATAACTAGGGCTAAGATGATAAAGGGTAAAACAAAGTGTAGTGCGAAGAATCGGGTTAGAGTGGCTTTGCCGACAGAGAAGTCACCTCAGATTCATTGTACTAGGTCGGTGCCGATGTAGGGGATTGCTGAGAGTAGATTTGTAATTACCGTAGCGCCTCAGAATGATATTTGTCCTCATGGGAGGACATAGCCTATGAAGGCCGTGGCTATTGTCGAGAGTAATAAGATGGTGCCGAGATTTCAGGTCTCTAGTAGGGTGAAAGAGCCGTAGTATAGGCCGCGGCCTACGTGAATAAATAGGCACAGGAAGAATATGGATGCTCCGTTGGCGTGGAGATAGCGGATAACTCAGCCGTAGTTCACATCTCGGCAAATGTGGGCTACGGAGGAGAATGCGGTTGTTGTATCTGCTGTATAGTGTATGGCCAGGAATAGGCCTGTGGTAATTTGGATGGTCAGACAGGCTCCTAGTAGGGAGCCAAAGTTTCATAGGGAGGAAATGTTAGGAGGTGTAGGGAGGTCAATAAGTGAGTTGTTAATAATTTTTATAAGGGGGTGGTTTTTTCGAATGTTGGTCATTTGTGTTTTTGTAGTTGAAATACAACGATGATTTTTCATGTCATTGGTCATGGTTAGATTCCATGTAAAAATTATGGTGTATATAATGTTTTTGTTAAGTGTGATTTTTGTTTTGGGCTTTGTAAGTTTTTCGTCGAAGCCTTCTCCTATTTATGGAGGTGTTGGGTTAATTGTTAGTGGGGCTGTAGGGTGTGTAATTGTTGTGGGTTTTGGGGGTACTTTTGTGGGTTTAATGGTATTTTTGGTTTATTTAGGGGGTATATTGGTGGTGTTTGGGTATACTACGGCGATAGCCACTGAAGAATACCCAGAAACTTGGGGTTCTAGTGCTGTTGTTTTAGGGTCTATGTTGGTCGGGGTAATTATGGAATTGTTGATGGTAGTTTGGGTGATAGGGGAGGGTGATTTTGGGGTGGTGGTTGGTTTTGGTGATTTGGAGGATTGAATTGTTTTTACGGATAAAGAGGTTAGTGTTGTTCGTGAGGATTCTTTGGGGGTGGCATCTCTTTATAATTATGTTAGTTGGTTTGTGGCTGTTGCAGGTTGGTTTCTGTTTATAAGTGTGTTGATTGTTATTGAAATTGTTCGGAGGAGGACTAGATGATAAGTAGAAGGGCCAGGAGTGCTGAGATAAGGGAGGAGAGAAAATATAGTTTGATTAGGCCTTTTTGGTTTGAGATGGTTGTGGAGGATAGTGCTTGTAGTTGTGATAAATTTTTTGGTATGATTTTTTCTAGTCAAATTAGGTCTAGTAGGAGAGATGCTGTGTTTTGGCTTATGGTGAGGTTATGTAGGGGAGTTGAACGGTGGGTGATTGTTGGGAAGAATCCTAATATACTTGAGAATTTGAGGGTGTGGGAGGGTGATTTAAGTTTTAGGTTGTTTGTTATGAGGTTTAACTCTATTGCTAGGATTAACCCTAGGAGAGTTATGATTAGGGCTATTGTTTTCAGGTAAGTTGGCATTGTTATTTGTAAGGTGGTGAGGGGAGGGATATTACTTGATATGAAAAACCCAGCGAAGATGCTTCCGATTGCCAAGCGTTTAATCGAGTTGATTAATGAGGGATTGTTTTCGTTAATGATGGTTGGAACTGTAAATCGGGGTTGTTTTATTAGTGAATAGAAGATTGTTCGGGTACTGTAAACGGCGGTTAGGGAGGTTGCAATAAGTGTAATTGTTAGGGCTCAGGCGTTGGTGTTAGATATATTTATGGATTCGATGATAAGGTCTTTTGAGTAGAAACCTGTTAAAAAGGGTATACCTGTGAGTGCGAGGCCTCCTACGGTGAGGGAGGAAGCTGTGAAGGGTATGGTTTTGAGAAGACCACCTATTTTTCGAATGTCCTGTTCATTATTTAGACTGTGGATGATGGAGCCGGAGCATATAAATAGTATGGCTTTGAAGAAGGCGTGATTGCAGATGTGGAGGAAGGCTAGATGGGGTTGGTTAATACCTAAAGTGACTATTATCAAGCCCAGTTGGCTTGAGGTGGAGAAGGCCACGATTTTTTTGATGTCGTTTTGTGTGAGAGCGCAAATTGCTGTGAATAGGGTGGTAGTGCTGCCCAAACACAGTATGAGTGTTTGGGTTATGTTACTATTTTCTGTGATGGGGTGGAATCGGATTAAGAGAAAAATTCCTGCTACAACTATTGTGCTGGAGTGAAGTAGGGCTGAAACTGGGGTAGGTCCTTCCATTGCTGATGGTAGTCATGGATGAAGTCCAAATTGGGCGGATTTTCCGGTGGCTGCAAGGAGTAGGCCTATTAATGGAATTGGGCTTGGATTTTGGTTAAGTATAAATATTTGTTGAAGCTCTCAGGTATTAGAGTGTACTAAGAATCATGTCATTGTTAGGATAAATCCGATGTCTCCAATGCGGTTGTAAATAATGGCCTGAAGGGCTGCTGTGTTTGCGTCGGTTCGTCCGTATCATCAGCCGATCAGTAGAAAGGACATAATGCCAACGCCTTCTCAGCCGATGAAGAGTTGGAATAAGTTGTTGGCGGTTACTAGGATTAGTATGGTGATGAGGAATAGGAGGAGGTACTTAAAGAATAAGTTAATGTTTGGGTCTGATTGTATATATCACGTTGAGAATTCTATAATGGACCAAGTGACGAGCAGTGCTACTGGAATAAATAGTGTTGAAAAATAGTCTAGTTTTAGGCTAGTTGTTAATTTTAGGGTTTGAATTGATATTCAGTGTCAGTTGGAAATGACTATTTCTTGTCCTGAGAAGGTGAATAGTGTGGCCGGAATTAGGCTGATAAAGAAGGCGTAGGCAGTAATTAGTTTTACGTGGGTAACGTAAGAGGTATTTTTGTGAATGTCTATGAGGTTCGTTAGAATAGGGTATATAAGTATCATTAGTGTGATAAGAGCGAAGGGGGGATAAAGGTTAATTACTTTTATTTGGAGTTGCACCAATTTTTTGGTTCCTAAGACCAATGGATAACTACTATCCTTTAAAAGTTGAGGGAGCCATACTGTTATGTATGGGGTGCAGAGTTAGCAGTTCCTTCATTCTCTCTCGGTAGATAAGGGGTTTCGAGCCCTTATAACTAAGTTCACAGTTTAGTGTTTTATTTAAACTATATCTACAGTATGTGGGTCCCATGAGGATTTTGGGATTTAGGGTTAGGAAGAGAAGGGGGAGGATGTGTATAGATATCAGGGTATTTTCTCGCGTGAGTGAAGGGCTGAAGTTTTGTATATGATATGGGGATTTACCTCGTTGTGTTGTTGTTAGTATATACAGTGAATATGTAGCGGTAACTAGTATATTTAGGCCCGTCAAGATGATTGTTGTATTAGATCATGAGAAGGCTGCCATGGTTACGAGTAGTTCTCCGATTAAGTTGATGGATGGTGGTAAAGCTAGGTTGCTTAGGCTGGCGAGGAGTCATCAGGTGCTTATCAGTGGAAGGAGAGCTTGAAGCCCTCGTGCTAGGAGTATTGTTCGGCTGTGAACGCGCTCGTAGTTGGAATTGGCAAGGCAGAATAATACTGAGGATGTAAGGCCATGAGCGATTATTAAGGTTGTTGCCCCTATGAGGCTTCATGGCGTTTGAATGAGGATGGCTATGATTACTAATGCCATGTGGCTAACCGATGAGTAGGCGATAAGTGATTTCAAGTCTGTTTGTCGCAGGCAGATTAAGCTGGTTATAATTATTCCTCATAAGCATAACATGAGGAATGGATACGCCATGGACTTTGTTAGGGGATTAAGGATTATGGTAATACGTATTATTCCATAGCCCCCTAGTTTTAGGAGGATGGCTGCGAGGATTATAGATCCGGCAATGGGGGCTTCCACGTGGGCTTTAGGTAGTCATATGTGGAGACCGTAAAGGGGTATTTTGATTATGAAGGCTATAATACATGCTGTTCATAGTAGATAATTGGATCACGAATTGGGCAATTCTTGTAGTCAGTAGGTTATTATGAAGAGGTTTAATGTGCCTATGGAGCTTTGGATATAGGATAATGCTACGAGTAATGGTAAGGATCCGGTGAGGGTATAAAACAGGAAATATAGGCCTGCGTTTAGTCGTTCTGTTTGGTTACCTCATCGGGTAATAATGACAAGGGTGGGAATTAATGTGGATTCAAATAGGATGTAAAATATAATTAGTTCAGTGGTTGCGAATGTCATGACTAGGAGTAGTTGTAGGGAGATAAGGGTGGAGAGGAAATGTTTTTTTCGTTCTCAGGGTTCTTTTGTGAGGTGATATTGGCTTGCTACAACTGTAAGGGGGAGTAGTCATATTGTTAGAGCTAGGAGGGGTGATGATAATGGGTCGGAGAAAAAAGTTGGTGAGAAGTTATTGCTGTTAGTATCGGCTTGACTAAATAGGGACAGGCTTATGAGACTGATTGTTAGACTATGCAAGGTGATGTTTATTCAGGTTATAGGGTTGGTGGAGTATCAAATTACTGGCAATAGTATGGCTGTTGGTACAATAATTTTTAGCATTGGAGGAGGTTGAGGTTTTGAATGAGGTCTAGACCATAGGTGTTGGATATTATTACTAGTAAGGCTAGGCCGACGGCTGCTTCACAGGCTGAGAATACTAATAGGAGAATAGGTATAATGAAAGATATTGTGGAGTGTAGATTTATAATGGTAAGAGTGCTTAAGATAAATATGGATAGTATTATGCCCTCTAGACATAATAGGGAAGATATTAGATGGGAGCGGAATACTAGTATTCCTGTGAGGGCAGTGGTGAAGGCTAGGATGATGTTGGTGGAGATTGAAGGCATGTGATAATTATGGGATTCATAATCTAATGAGTCGAAATCATTTATTTTATTTTAAACTAATTATCAATGTTATTCTTCTCATTCGAGTCCTTTTTGAAGTCATTCGTAGGTGAGGCCTGCAGCTAGGATAGAGATTACCGTAAGGGCTATTGTTAGTGTAAGTTTTAGATTGTTTGTTTGGGTCGCTCAGGGGAGTGGGAGGAGGAGGGCAATTTCTAGGTCGAATAGGAGGAATGTGATGGCTACTAGAAAGAATTTTATGGAGAATGGTAGGCGGGCAGATCCTATGGGGTCAAATCCGCATTCGTAGGGCTTGTATTTTTCTGTATATACGTTTAGTTGTGGTAGTCAGAATGCAACTATTACAAGGATTATGATTAGGAGGGTGTCGGTTATGAGAGTTAGTGGGAAGTTAATTATTCTTTTTCGGGTTATACCGAAGCTAATTGATTGGAAGTCAATTGTACTGAGTAATACTAAAAGAATAGGATCCTCATCAGTAAATGGAGACATATAGGAATAGTCATACTACATCAACAAAGTGTCAATATCAGGCTGCGGCTTCAAAGCCGAAATGGTGATTGGAGGTAAAGTGGAATTTTACTTGGCGGAGAAAGCAGGTGGTGAGGAAAGTGGATCCGATGATGACGTGCAAGCCATGGAAGCCTGTTGCTATGAAAAATGTCGATCCATATACTCCATCTGAGATTGTGAATGGTGTTTCAAAGTACTCTGAGGCTTGGAGAAGTGTAAAGTAGATGCCTAGGGAAATAGTGATGAGTAAAGCTTGGAGCATATGTGTTCGGTTTCCTTCTATTAAACTATGGTGAGTTCAGGTGATTGAAACACCTGAGGCTAGAAGTACAGCTGTGTTAAGAAGGGGGACTTCCAGAGGATTAAGGGGGTGGATGCCTGTTGGGGGTCAGCAGCCTCCGAGTTCAGGGGTGGGGGCTAGGCTTGAGTGGTAGAAGGCTCAGAAAAAGCCTGCAAAGAAGAATACTTCTGAGATGATAAATAGAATTATGCCATATCGAAGGCCTTTTTGGACCATGGGAGTGTGGTGGCCTTGGAAGGTTCCTTCTCGTACAATATCTCGTCATCATTGATATATTGTCAATAAGTTGGTTAATAGTCCTAGGGACAAAAGGAAGTTTGAGTTAGAGTGAAATCATATGATTAGACCAGATGTTATTAGAAGTGCCGAAAGGGCCCCTGTGAGGGGTCAAGGACTAGGATTAACTATATGATAGGCGTGAGTTTGGTGGGTCATTAAGTGTTATCATGTAAGTAAAGGCTTACTAGTAGCGTAAATACGTAGGCTTGAATTAAGGCAACGGCTAGTTCAAGGACTGTAAGGAGTACTAGAACGGTAAATGTTACTAAGGAAATGGCAGGGTTGATTGAAGTGAGTGCTAGGGTAGCCCCGCTAATTAGGTGTATAAGCAGGTGGCCTGCCGTAATATTGGCTGTTAGTCGTACGGCCAATGCTGCGGGTTGGATAAGGAGGCTAATAGTTTCGATAATAATTAGTATGGGAATAAGAGGAGTAGGTGTACCTTGTGGTAGGAGGTGGGCCAGGGACGCCTTTGTTTTGTAACGGAAACCTGTAACGACTGTAGCTATCCATAGGGGAATAGCCATGCCTAGATTTATTGATAGTTGTGTGGTAGGGGTGAATGAGTGAGGTAATAGACCAAGCAAATTGGTTGAACTAATAAATAGAATTAGTGAAGTTAATATGAGGGCCCAGGTTCGTCCTTTGGTATTGTGTGTTGCTATTAGTTGTTTTAGCGTTAGTTGAATTAATCATCGTTGTAGGGAGGCAAAGCGGTTACTAATAAGTCGGGAGGAGGAGGGGAGGAGGATACTAGGGGTTAGGATGATGAGAATGACGACAGGGATTCCTACGATTGTAGGGGTTATGAAAGAGGAGAATAAATTTTCGTTCATTTTAATTCTCAGGGGTTTGCGCGGTTATGTTTGTTGGGGGTCTTTAATGCAGGGTTTAAGGGGTAATTAAGTTTTAGGATTTTTAGTTGGAAGACGATAAATAGGGTAAGGATCATAGAGGAGATTGTCATAAATCACGTTGATGTATTTAGTTGTGGCATTTCACTGTGGAAAGGTTTGTACTTTCAGTCTTTAACTTAAAAGGTTAATGCTTGTTAGCTTCACGGTGGGTTATAATATAGTCAGTAGTCATTCTTCAAAGTATTTTAGGGGAACTAGTTCGAGTGCAATTGGCATAAAGCTGTGATTTGCACCACAGATTTCTGAGCATTGGCCATAGTAGATGCCTGGGCGAGAGGTTATTAGGGTGACTTGGTTCAAGCGTCCTGGGATGGCATCCGTTTTTACGCCTAAGGAAGGTACAGTTCATGAGTGAAGTACGTCTTCTGAGGAAATAAGTATTCGGATGGATATTCCTGTGGGTAGAGCGACTCGGTTATCAACTTCAAGTAAGCGAAGTTCTCCGGGCTTAAGATCTGATGGGGGGATTATATATGAGTCAAAGTTAAGGTTTTCGTAGTCGGTGTACTCATAGCTTCAGTATCATTGATGACCCATCGTTTTGAGGGTAAGAGAAGGTGTGGTGATTTCATCTATTATATATAGGATGCGTAAAGATGGGAGGGCAATGAGAATTAGGATGACTGCGGGTAAAATAGTTCATACTATTTCTACCCCCTGGGCGTCTACCGTACTTGTATGGGTGAGTTTAGTAGAGAGTATCAGGGAAATGACGTAGAGAACTAGAGAGCTGATAAGGAATACAATTATTAAAGTGTGGTCATGGAAATACAAAAGTTCTTCTATAATGGGGGAAGCGGCATCTTGAAATCCTAGTTGGATTGGGCAGGCCATTAAGATATACGGGGGTTTAACCTGTAAGTTAACTCTGACAAAGTTATGTAATTGTTTTACTAATACCTTGATTTGGAGAAAGTCATGATGGTTATGTGGTTGGCTTGAAACCAATTATGGGGGGTTCAATTCCTTCCTTTCTCATCTATGTTTTTACGTAAGCAGGTTCTTCAAATGTGTGGTAGGGTGGTGGGCAACCATAAAGTCATTCTAGGTTTGTTGATGTTAATTCCACTGTTGAAATTTCTCGCTTTGAGGCAAAAGCTTCTCAGATTATGAAAACTATTAATATCACCGCTGTTAGGGAGATGAAAGATCCGATTGATGAAATTATGTTTCATGTGGTGTAAGCATCAGGATAGTCGGAGTAACGGCGAGGCATCCCTGACAGACCTAAGAAGTGTTGTGGGAAGAATGTTATGTTTACACCCACAAATATAGTAGCAAAATGAATTTTAGATCAGGTATCGTGTAATGTATAGCCTGAAAATAGAGGGAATCAGTGAACAAACCCTCCTATAATAGCAAAGACTGCTCCTATTGATAATACGTAGTGAAAGTGTGCCACTACGTAATATGTGTCGTGAAGAACGATGTCCAGTGATGAGTTGGCAAGGACAATTCCCGTTAGACCTCCCACCGTAAATAGGAAGATGAAGCCTAGGGCTCATAATATAGCAGGTGATCATTTGATATTGCCTCCGTGAAGCGTGGCTAGTCAGCTAAAAACTTTTACTCCGGTGGGAATAGCGATAATTATTGTAGCTGATGTAAAGTATGCTCGGGTATCAACGTCTATTCCTACGGTGAATATGTGGTGGGCTCATACGATAAAACCTAAGAAGCCGATGGATATTATAGCTCAGACCATACCTATATAGCCAAAGGGTTCTTTTTTGCCTGAGTAGTATGCTACGATGTGGGAAATTATGCCGAAGCCCGGAAGAATTAGGATGTAGACTTCGGGGTGCCCGAAGAATCAAAATAAGTGTTGATATAGGATAGGATCACCACCTCCTGCAGGATCAAAGAAAGTTGTATTAAGGTTGCGGTCAGTCAGGAGTATTGTGATCCCTGCTGCCAGGACGGGTAAAGATAATAGTAAAAGAACAGCTGTAATTATTACAGATCATACAAATAAGGGAGTCTGATATTGTGATATGGCGGGAGGCTTTATGTTTATTACTGTTGTGATGAAGTTAATAGCTCCTAGGATAGAGGATACACCTGCTAGGTGTAAGGAGAAAATTGTTAAATCTACAGATGCTCCTGCGTGGGCCAAATTTCCGGCTAAAGGAGGATAAACTGTTCATCCTGTTCCTGCGCCTGATTCTACTATTGAGGAGGCAAGAAGGAGTAGGAATGATGGTGGAAGGAGTCAAAAGCTTATATTATTTATTCGTGGAAATGCTATATCAGGGGCTCCAATCATTAAGGGTACAAGTCAGTTTCCGAAGCCTCCAATTATGATGGGTATAACTATGAAGAAAATTATGACGAAAGCGTGAGCTGTTACTACTACATTGTAGATTTGGTCATCTCCTAGTAAGGTCCCTGGTTGACCAAGTTCGGCCCGGATTAGGAGACTGAGAGCTGTACCTACTATTCCTGCTCAAGCACCAAATAATAAGTAGAGGGTTCCAATGTCTTTGTGATTTGTTGAGTAAAGTCAACGGTTGATGAACATGGGTAGAATGGCTGAGCAAGCATTAGACTGTAAATCTAAAGACAGAGGAAGTCCTCTTTTTACCAAGTCCTGAGGTGGCTACCACGTTGAATTGCAAGTTCAAAGAAGCAGCTTCAATACTGCCGGGGCTTCTCCCGCCTTTTTTCCCTGAGAGGCGGGAGAAGTAGATTGAAGCCAGTTGACTAGGGTATTTAGCTGTTAACTAAATTTTCGTGGGGTTGGAGCCCACCAGTCTAGTTAGGGGTTTAGCTTAATTAAAGTAGTTGATTTGCGTTCAGTTGATGTAAGATAGATTCTTGCAACCCTTATGGGCAGAAATTAAGCATGTGTTTGCTTTCTTAGGGCTTTGAAGGCTCTTGGTCTGCTTAACCTAAATTTCTAGTGTAGGATCGAAAAGGTTGGTGATAGAGGGAGGGATATAGTGGATAGAATAATTAGGGGTGGTATGAGTTGGGTTTGCTTTGTGGTTTGAAGTTGTCATTTTATTTTTGTATTGTTGAATGTGGGAAATAGGGTTAGGGAAGTACTGTAGATCAGTCGCATATAGAAGTATAGGTTTAGGAGTGCCATAGTGGCGATGATTGTGGCTACAGTGATGTTGTTGTTTTTTGAGAGTTCTTGGATGATAGCTCACTTGGGCAGGAAGCCTGTGAGTGGGGGGAGCCCTCCGAGGGATAGCAGGGCGATTATAATTGTTAGAGTAATTATTGGGGTTTTATTTCATAGGTTTGATAGTGTTAGCATGGTAGTGTTTGTGTTTAGATTTAGAGTAGTGAATATGATAATGGTTAATGCTAGATAGATAAATAGGTTTAGTACTGTTAGGGATGGGCAGAATGTGAGGATAGCTATTATTCAGCCTATGTGGGCAATGGATGAGTAGGCTAGGATTTTTCGTAATTGTGTTTGGTTGAGGCCTCCTCAACCTCCTACTAGGACTGATGAGATGGCAATTAGTAGGAGAATGTTTAGGTTTGTTCATGGGTGGATTTGGAGTATAATGGAAATTGGGGCTAGTTTTTGTCATGTTAGGAGAAGTATACCTGTTATTAGTGAGATGCCTTGTGTGACTTCGGGAACTCAAAAGTGGAAAGGGGTTATTCCTAGTTTTATTGTTAGTGCAATAGTAGTTGTGAGGGGGGTTAGTTGATTATGGGAGTTAATGATATTTCATTGTCCGGAGTGTATAGCGTTGAATACGATGGTAAATATTAGTAGTATGGAGGCTGTTGTTTGTACGAGGAAATATTTTGTGGCTGCTTCTGTTGATCGGGGTTTATAGTTTTTTATTAGGATTGGGATGATGCTTAGTATATTGATTTCTAGGCCGATCCACATTAGAAGTCAGTGTGAGCCAATTATTGTTAGTATTGTTCCTGTGAAGATTGAAATTATAATTAGTGGAAGGATTGTGGGTTTGACTAGTATGGGAAGGGTGTAAACCAACATTTTCGGGGTATGGGCCCAATAGCTTATTTAGCTGACCTTACTGTTGTAGGATATGGTGTATATTGGTAGCACAATGGATTTTGAATCCTTAGGAGCGGGTTCAAGGCCTGCAATTCTAGAAATAAGGGGGTTAAACCTCTATTATTTACTCTATCAAAGTAACTCTTTTGTCAGACATATTTCTACATTTGTGGGGGGATGTATGAGGCTAGGATTGGAAGGGAAATGTACCATATGCATAATGCTAGAGTCAGTGGAAGGAAGTTTTTTCATAATAGATGTATGAGTTGATCATATCGGAATCGTGGGTATGATGCTCGAATTCATAGAAATAGTGTAGTTAGTAGGAGGGCTTTGGTGGCGAAGTTTGTTGTATATATTTCTGGTATGTCGGGTTTGTATAGTGTTCCTAGGAAAAGTATAGTTGTTAGGGCATTTATTATGATGATATTGGTGTATTCTGCCATGAAGAATAGGGCGAAGGGGCCTGCGGCGTATTCTACGTTAAAGCCTGATACTAGTTCAGATTCTCCTTCTGTTAGGTCGAAAGGGGCTCGGTTTGTTTCTGCTAGAGTGGAGATAAATCATATTATGGCTAAGGGTCAGGATGGAATAATAAGTCATAGGTGTTCTTGGGTTGTGGTAAGGGTTGAGAGGGTAAATGACCCGTTTGTTAGGAGAATTGATAGTAGGATGATGGCTAAGGTGACTTCGTATGAGATTGTCTGAGCTACTGCTCGTAGGGCGCCAATTAGGGCGTATTTGGAGTTGGATGCTCAGCCTGATCAGAGAATTGAGTATACGGCCAAGCTTGACGTAGCTAGAATAAATAAGAGTCCCATATTTAAATTAATTAGTGGGTATGGTATTGGCAGGGGAGTTCACATGATGAGTGCGATGAATAGAGCTAGTGTTGGTGCAGTGACGTAGAGTAATGTGGAGGAGGCTAGGGGTTGTAGGGGTTCTTTGATGAATAGTTTTATTGCATCGGCAAAGGGTTGAAGTAATCCGTGCGGGCCTACGGTATTGGGACCCTTGCGGAGTTGTATATAGCCTAGGATTTTTCGTTCAATTAGCGTAAGGAAAGCTATGGCTGCGATAATGGGGATAATTAGTAGGAGGAGATTGGTGAAGAGTATATATTAAGAAGAGGAGTTGAACCTCTGGGTATAAAGTCTTAAGTTTTATGCATTTGCCGGGCTCTGCCATCTTAATAAGCCCTAGTCTTGGGCAGGGTGTTGAGTTAGTTGCTAGATTAAGTGTCCATCATCTATTGAGGTTGAGAGCGCTCTATTGAGTTGGCTTTATCTCTCTTGTCCTTTCGTACTGGGAGAGATACTGAATAGATAGAAACCGACCTGGATTGCTCCGGTCTGAACTCAGATCACGTAGGACTTTAACCGTTGAACAAACGGACCGTTAATAGCGGTTGCACCATTGGGGTGTCCTGATCCAACATCGAGGTCGTAAACCCTATTGTCGATATGAACTCTATAATAGGATTGCGCTGTTATCCCTAGGGTAACTTGTTCCGTTGATCAAATTAAGTTTGGGTCAGTTGGTTTGCTGGTGCTTTGACTGGTAATGTCTAAGCTGGTTTGTTCGGAGGTTTGATTATGCTCCGAGGTCACCCCAACCAAAATTTTTAGCTCAGGGGTAGTAGTTGTTTATGTCCTTGTTGGATTATTGGGTATACTTATTTGGGCTAATAATTTAAGCTCCATAGGGTCTTCTCGTCTTATTAGGATATCCCCGCCTCTTCACGGGGAGGTCAATTTCACTGATTGAAAGTAGGAGACAGTTTAACCCTCGTGTGGCCGTTCATTCTAGTCCTTAATTAGAGAACAAATGATTATGCTACCTTTGCACGGTCAGGATACCGCGGCCGTTAAACGCATGTCACTGGGCAGGCAGTGCCTCCGATACTGGTAATGCTGGAGGCGATGTTTTTGGTAAACAGGCGGGGTTAGGTTTTGCCGAATTCCTTTTACTTTTTTTAATCTTTCCTTGGTGCACGCCTGTGTTGGGTTAACAATTGTTTTTAGTAATAAGTTTATAAGGTGGGTATGTTTAATTTTATTGTTAATTATCGGTGGGTATCCGGTCCGGTATAAGCTTGTGCTAGGAGAATAGGATTCTCGTTACTTATATTAACAGTATTGCTTCTATTTAGTAATAGAATGGTTCAGTTATTTGGTAGGAGGTCGTCGTAGGGTTTAGAAATTAAGGTGTATTGTGTGTTGAGCTTGAACGCTTTCTTTATTGGTGGCTGCTTTTAGGCCAACGATGGGGTAGGGGCTGTTTACTCTCTACTGAAGGTTGTAGCCTATTCCAAAGAGCTGTTCCTCTTTGGATAAGCGTTTGAATTAACAAGGGGTTTAAGTGAGTTACTTCAGGTTAATTTAAGGCTGAACTGAAATTCTTTTCTGAACAACCAGCTATCGCCAAGCTCGTTGGGCCTTTCACCTCTACTCATAAATCTTCTCACCATTTTGCTACATGGATGAGTTGGTTCTTGGGTAACTGTTCATGAGTAGCTCGTTTGGTTTCGGGTATTCTGGCTTAAATTCTTTTCGTCGGACTGTTCTGGTTAAGTCATTATGCAAAAGGTACAAGGGATAAACTTTGCTTTTATGAACTTTAAATTGTTCTTTCATCTTTCCCTTGCGGTACTTTTTCTATGGCGCTGGGTAAAATTTCTATCTCCTATACTATTAATAATTCTAGTGAATGTTTTAGTTAAGGGTGTATGAGGTTTATTGAGGGTGTGGGAGGTTAGGCTAGTTTTAGTTTCAAAGTGTCACGTTAATTGTGAAGTCTTCTGGGTGTAGGCCGGATGCTTTAGGCTTAAGCTACACTTTGATTTTTTCCAAGCACACTTTCCAGTATGCTTACCTTGTTACGACTTATCTCCTCTTGTATTATGTTTCTTGTGTTTAGGGAACTAGTTATGTAAGGGTTGAGGAGGGTGACGGGCGGTGTGTACGTGCTTCATGGCCTTGTTCAATCAAGCTCTCTATTCTTGATTTACTACTAAATCCTCCTTTAGTTCCTAGTTTCATAGGGTTTTGGTGGGATGATGTTCTGTAAGTAGAAAATGTAGCCCATTTCTTTCCACTCCATGGACTACACCTTGACCTAACGTTTTTATGTTGAATGTTTGTGCTTACTTTGTAGCCTTGATAGGGTTTGCTGGGGATGGCGGTATATAGGTTGGATTAGCAAGGGGTGGTGAGGTTTATCGGGGTTTATCGATTATAGAACAGGCTCCTCTAGAGGGAATTAAAGCACCGTCAAGTCCTTTAAGTTTTAAGCTATTGCTTGTAGTATTCTGGCGAGTGATTTTGTTTATTAGTCACTTAAGTTTATGGCCAAGCATAGTGGGGTATCTAATCCCAGTTTGAGTCTTGGCTTTCGTGTTTTCAGAGTGTTAAAGTCACTTTCGTGGGTTATTTTGTTTTAGCTGGGGCATTTTACGGCTTAGATAAAATTTAACTTTATTTTTGGTATTCTAAAACACACTTTACGCCGTCTTTATTAGTTTGGGTTAATCGTATGACCGCGGTGGCTGGCACGAAAATTTACCAACCCTTATTTCAGTATAGCTTAGTCAAACTTTCGTTTATTGCTTAAATTTTGTCACTGCTGTATCCCGTGGGGGTGTGGTTTAGCAAGGCGTGAAGAGCTGCCGCTTGGCGTGCTTGATGCCTGCTCCTTTTGATTATGCAATTTAGAGGGCATTCTCACCGGTGCGCGGTTACTTGCATGTATAATCTTACTGACAACTAATAGTAAGGCTGGGACCAAACCTGTATGTTTATGGAGCGTGTAGCTCATCTAGGCATTTTCAGTGCCTTACTTTTTAAATTAAGCTACATTAAC